AAAATTTTTAATTTAGAAATATCCTTAGAATTAAATTAAATTTAGGTTAAATTTTGCCCCTAATTTAGCTTAATTTTAAAGCATATTTTTAATTTAAAAATTTTCTAGAGCAAAAATATAAGAAGAAATTAATTTTTTGCTCTAGAAAATTTTTAAATTAAATAGAATTTTTAAATTTAGGTTAAATTTTGTCCTTAATTTAGCTTAATTTTAAATCACATTTTTAATTTAAAAATTTTTAGAGCAAAAAATATAAGAAGAAATTAATTTTTAGTTTAGCAAATGTTAAAAAGTTATAATAAGTTTTATTTTAGCTTTAAGTTTTAGTTTATATTTTTATTTATATATAAATTTGAGTGAGAAATTTAAAAATTAATTTGTTTAAAATAATTAATTAAAATTTATTATTATAATAATAGTAGTAATTAATATTATTTATAAAAGAAATTTTGAAATAGAAATATATAAGAGTATTGGCATAATTTGTGCCAGCAGTCGCGGTTAAACAGATAATACTATTAAATTTTATTGGTTAATAATAAATAAGAATTATTTTTAATTTAAAATTAAATTTAATAAGTGAAATTATAAATTTAAATTAAATTAAATATTTATTAAATTATAAAGTTATGAAACTTAAATATTAAACTAGGATTAGATACCCTATTATAATAAGTATAAATTTTTTATGCCAGAGTAGTATTAGTTATGATCTTGAAAATTAAAAAATTTGGCGGTATTTTAGTCTTTTCAGAGGAACCTGTCCTATAATTGATAATCCACGATTAATTGTACTTAATTTAATAGCTTGTATATCGTTGTAGTTGAATGTCTTAGGAGAGTATAAAATGTTCAATAATTATAATTTATAAAATAAATCAGATCAAGATACAGCTTATAATTAAGAAGAGATGGGTTACAATAAAATTATTTAATAATGGTTATAATAATTAACATTATTATATAAAGCGGATTTGATAGTAATATAATTTAATTAAATTATATGATTTTAGCTCTAAAATATGTACATATCGCCCGTCACTTCCATTGAAATATTTATTAAAATGGAATAAGTCGTAACATAGTAGGCGTACCGGAAGGTGTGCCTAGATAGAATTTTTCAAATTAGAGCTTGATAAAGTATCTTATTTACATTAAGAAGATAAATTGTAAATTCAATTTAATTTGAATTTAAATATTTATTAAATTTTTATTTTTATTTATTTTAAAAAAAATAATTTTTAGTTTTTTATTAATTAAGATAAAATTAATTGAATGATAAAGTATAAGTATAGTATTAGAATATTTAAATAATTGAAATATTTAAATTTTTAAAAGAAAAATTTATTTTTTGTACCTTGTGTATCAGGGTTTATTTAAAAATTATTATTTTTATTAATATTCTCGAATTTAAAAGAGTTAGAAAATTATAAATTTTTATTGTAAAATAAATATTTAAAATAATTTTTTAGTAATGAAACGTTAGTCGTTTTTAAAGTTATCTAGTTTTTTAAGAAATAAATTTAATTTAGTTATTTATTTTAATTTATATATATATATATATATATATATATTTAAATAATTAATTAATATTTTAAGGGATAAGCTTTAAAATAAAAATTTTAAAAATTAAAAATTTAATTAAAATTTTGTAGGATTGGAAATTTTTATCATTAATAGTATGTTATAATAATATTTTATATTAATTTGATTTTTATATAATTTTAAATGTTTTATTAAAATTATTTATTTAATTTAAAAATTTATGAAATAATGATAAAATTAGTAAAAATTTTTAATGTTTCTTTATTTTAAATAATTAAGGTTAAGTTAAGGAATTCGGCAAATATTTTTTCCGCCTGTTTATTAAAGACATGTCTTTTTGATTATAATTTAAATGAAGTAATTTAAATGGCTGCGGTATTTTGACCGTACAAAGGTAGCATAATAATTAGTTTTTTAATTGAGAACTGGAATGAAGGGTCGAACGAGAAAAATACTGTCTCAATTTAATTTAAATTTGAATTTTATATTTAAGTAAAAAAGCTTAAATAATCTTAAAAGACGAGAAGACCCTATAGAGTTTAATATTATTTATTATTTATTAAATTAAAGTATTTTATTTTTTAATATTAATTAGTATTTAATTGGGGTGATTAAAAAATTGATTTAACTTTTTTTATATATTTACATTGATTTATGATTAGTTGATCCATTATTAATGATTATAAGTTTAAATTACCTTAGGGATAACAGCGTTATTTTTTTTTAGAGTTCTTATCGAAAAAAAAGTTTGCGACCTCGATGTTGGATTAAAATTAACTTTTGGTGTAGGGGCTAAAGAGTTGGGTCTGTTCGACCCTTAAAATTTTACATGATCTGAGTTTAAACCGGTGTAAGCCAGGTTGGTTTCTATCTTTAAGATATTTAAATATTTTTGTACGAAAGGACTAAATATTTATAATATTTATTATAATATTTGAATATTATTAATGTGAAAAATTACTTTGGCAGATTAGTGTTTTAAATTTAGAATTTAAATATATATATTTATTAATATATAAGTAATAATTTTATTAAGAGATTTAATTTTGAGTTTAATTTTTAGTTTAATTTTAGTTGTTTGTGTTTTAGTTGGGGTTGCTTTTTTAACATTAATAGAGCGTAAGGTTTTAGGTTATATTCAAATTCGTAAGGGCCCTAATAAAGTAGGTTATATAGGTATTCCTCAACCTTTTAGAGATGCTATTAAATTATTTACTAAGGAGCAAACTTTTCCTTATATATCAAATTTTTTTATTTATTATGTATCTCCAATTTTTAGTTTATTTTTATCTTTAATTTTATGGTTATGTATACCTTTTTTAACAGTATTATTTAATTTTAATATAGGTATTTTATTTTTTTTATGTTGTTCTAGGTTAGGGGTGTATACAGTAATAATTGCAGGTTGATCCTCAAATTCTAATTATGCTATATTAGGGGGGTTGCGAGCTGTTGCTCAAACTATTTCATATGAAGTAAGGTTATTTTTAATTTTATTATCTTTTTTATTATTAATTTTTAGATTAAGAATTTTAGATTTTATAATATATCAACAATATTTATGATTTTTATTTTTATGTTTGCCTTTAAGAATAATATGAGTTGTAACAAGATTGGCAGAAACTAATCGAACTCCTTTTGATTTTGCTGAAGGAGAATCAGAGTTAGTATCAGGATTTAATGTAGAATATAGAAGAGGGGGTTTTGCTTTAATTTTTTTAGCTGAATATAGAAGAATTTTATTTATGAGAATATTATGTTGCATATTATTTTTAGGTGGGAGTTTAAATAGAGGATTTTTTTTTCTTAAGTTAGTTTTTATAGCTTTTTTTTGAGTATGAGTTCGAGGAACATTACCTCGATATCGTTATGATAAATTAATATATTTATGTTGAAAAAGGTTTTTACCTGTTTCTTTAAATTATTTATTTTTTTTTATAGGATTAAAAATTTTTTTATTTTGTATTTTATTATAGTTAATAAAATTTAGTACATTAAAATTAATAGAGAATTAAAATCTCTTTTTTTTACTTTCAAAGTAAATACTTTATCAAGTTCATTAATTAATTATTTATTTATTAAAAATAATTATATCTCATATTTTTATACTTAAAGGATTAATTATATAATATGAAAAATAAATGATTGTTAATAATTGTCCAACTATGATATAAGGGTCTTCTACTGGTCGTGCTCCAATTCATGTTAATAAAATTAAAATATTTAAGAAAGATCAAAATAAGATTTTATTAATAGGATAAAATCGAGTACTTTGGATTATTTTTTTATTAGTAAAAGGTAAAATAAATAAGATTGCAATTGATAAAACTAAGGCAATTACTCCCCCTAATTTATTAGGAATTGATCGAAGAATTGCATAGGCAAATAAAAAATATCATTCTGGTTGAATATGAATTGGTGTTACTAATGGGTTTGCCGGTATAAAATTATCTGGGTCTCTTAATATATATGGGTTTGATAATACTAATATTATTAATATTATAGTTATTAAAATAAATCCTACTGAGTCTTTTAAAGAGAAGTATGGATGAAAAGATGATTTATCAATATTTCTATTTGTTCCCAAAGGATTATTTGACCCTGTCTGATGTAAAAATAATAAGTGAATTATGATTATAGCAGCTACAATAAAAGGTAAAAGAAAGTGTAATGTGAAAAATCGAGTAAGAGTTGCATTATTAATAGCAAATCCTCCCCATAACCATTGAACAATTGTATATCCAATATATGGAATAGCCGAAACTAAATTAGTAATTACAGTAGCTCCTCAAAAAGATATTTGTCCTCAAGGAAGAACATAACCTAAAAATGCAGTTGCTATGACAAGAAATAAAATTAATACTCCTACTATTCAGGTTAAATGTAAATTATAAGATCCATAATATAATCCCCGACCTACATGAAGGTATAAACAAATAAAAAAAAATCTTGCTCCATTAGCATGTAGTGTTCGGATTATTCACCCATAATTTACATCTCGACAAATATGAATTACTCTATTAAAAGCTAAATCTACATCAGGTGTATAATGTATTGCTAAAAAAATTCCTGTTACAATTTGAATAATTAAACATAATCCTAGTAGGGATCCAAAATTTCATCAAGTAGAAATATTAGATGGGGAAGGTAAATCAATTAATGAATTATTAATAATTTTTAATATGGGTGATATTTTTCGTAATGGGGTTTTCATTATTAAAATCGTTGTCGTAATATTCCTTTTTTAAAGTCAGTAATTTTTACTACTGCTAATAAGGTAATAAATAAGTAAATAATAATTATAAAAGTAACTAAAATATTAGGTGAATTAAAATATTTATTTAAAGATAAATTAAAATAAAAATTTGTAGTTATTAATTCATTAATATTATTTAAATTAAAAAAATAATAATCTAAAGTTAAAAGTCTAATTAAAGTAATAAAAATTAGAAATATAGTGATAATTGATAATTTAATTGATGGATAAAATTGTTCATTAGGGGCAATTCTTGTTATATAAATAAATAATACTAATATACCCCCAATTATAATTAAAAATAGAATATAGGAATATCAATAATTTAAATTAAAAAATCCTGTAATTAATGAAATTATAATAGATTGAATAAGTAAAGTTACTCCTATTGATAAAGGGTGTTTTAAGGTTATAATAAATAATGATATTATAAAAGAGATTATTGATAGTAATAAAAGAATGTCAAAAATATTTTTGAAGCTTTAAAAGTAAATTACTTTTTTTTGATTTACAAGATCAATATTTTATAATAAATTATTAAAACATTTATATCAGAAAATAGTTTATTTAAAATTTTAATTTTGGAGATTAAAGATAAAAAAAAATTTTTTTTTTTCTGAATTATATATATATATATATATATATATATATTAAAAAATGTTAATTTTTAGTTTAGGATTTTCTGTTTTTATATATTTTGCAGGTTTAATTTCTTTTACAATTAAACGTAAACATTTATTATTAATATTATTAAGATTAGAGTTTATTATTTTAGGTTTATATTTTAATTTATATTTATATTTAAGTTATTTTAATTTTGAATATTTTTTTGGGATAATTTTTTTAACTATAAGAGTTTGTGAGGGGGCTTTAGGGTTATCAATTTTAGTTTCTTTAATTCGTACACATGGTAATGATTATTATCACACTTTTAATGTTTTATGATAAAATTTTTTTTTATATTATTATTTATGATTCCTTTATGTTTTAAAAAAAGAAGATTTTGATTAAATCAGTATATATATATAATAATATCATTTTTATTTTTGTTTAATTTTAGTTATAATTTTATATTTAAAAATATTAGTTATTTTTTAGGTTGTGATTTATTATCTTATACTATAATATTATTAAGATTTTGGATTTGTTCTTTAATATTAATAGCAAGTGAAAGAGTATATTATAAAAATTATTTTTATAATTTATTTATATTAGTAGTTTTAATATTATTAATTTCTTTGTTTTTTACTTTTGTTTCTATAAATTTATTTATATTTTATTTATTTTTTGAGATAAGTTTAATTCCTACTTTAATTTTAATTGTTGGATGGGGATATCAACCTGAGCGTTTACAGGCGGGAATTTATTTATTATTTTATACACTTATAGCTTCATTACCTATAATAATTTCTATTTTTTATTATTATGAAAAATTTAATAGTTTGGATTTTTATTTTATATATTATTTAATTGATAATATATATATATATATATGTATAAATATAGTGTTTTTTATTAAAATACCTATATATTTAGTTCATTTATGATTACCTAAGGCACATGTTGAAGCACCAGTAGCTGGTTCAATGATTTTAGCTGGTGTCATATTAAAGTTAGGGGGGTATGGTTTAATACGGGTTATACCTATTTTTTTAAAAATTGGATTAAAATTTAATTTTATTTTTGTTATCATTAGAATATTTGGTGGTTTATTAGTATCTTTTATTTGTTTACGTCAAGTAGATATTAAATCATTAATTGCTTATTCATCAGTTGCTCATATAGGATTAGTATTAGGTGGTATTATAACTATAAGTTATTGGGGAATATGTGGATCTTTAGTAATAATATTAGCACATGGATTATGTTCTTCTGGTTTGTTTTGTTTAGCAAATATTTCTTATGAACGTTTAATAAGACGTAGATTTTATTTAAATAAAGGACTTATTAATTTAATACCTTCTATAGCATTATGATGATTTCTTTTGTGCAGATCTAATATAGCAGCACCTCCTTCATTAAATTTATTAGGTGAAATTATATTAATTAATAGTTTATTAAGATGAAATTGATTAACTATAATAATATTAATATTATTATCTTTTTTTAGTGCTGCATATTCTTTATATTTATATGCTTTTATCCAACATGGTAAATTATTTTCTGGTTTATATTCTTTTTTTAATGGCACTTTGCGTGAGTATTTATTATTATTTTTACATTGATTTCCATTAAATATTTTAATTTTAAAAAGAGAATATTTTTCATTATGATTATAGGTATATTATTATATTTAAATTTAACCTAAATTTAAAAATTCTATTTAAATAGTTTAATTAAAATATTGATTTGTGGAGTCAAAGATATAAGAAGTTATTTTAGATAATTTCAATTTGTATAATTTATTATAGTTTTTTTTTATTAATTAGAATTATTAGATTTTTAATATCATTAAATTTTATAATTATTGATTATAGTTTAATTTTGGAATTTGAAGTTTTAAGTATTAATTCTTGCATAATTTTAATAACTATTTTATTAGATTGAATATCTTTATTATTTATAAGATTTGTTTTATTTATTTCTTCAATAGTAATTTATTATAGAGAAGATTATATAGGGGGTGATTTAAATATAAATCGATTTATTATATTAGTATCTATATTTGTTTTATCAATAATACTTTTAATTATTAGACCTAATATAATTAGAATTTTATTGGGATGGGATGGATTAGGATTAGTTTCTTATTGTTTAGTAATTTATTATCAAAATATTAAATCTTATAATGCTGGTATAATTACTGCTTTAACTAATCGTATTGGTGATGTTGCATTATTAATAGCTATTGCTTGGATAGTTAATTATGGTAGATTTAATTATTATTATTATATTAATTATATTATTAAGGATAATTTGGATATTATTAGAATTTTAATTTTAATTGCAGCTTTAACTAAATCTGCTCAAATTCCTTTTTCTTCTTGGTTACCTGCTGCTATAGCAGCCCCTACACCTGTTTCTTCTTTAGTTCATTCTTCTACTTTAGTAACAGCTGGTGTTTATTTATTAATTCGATTTAATATTGCCCTAAATTTTAAAATTTTATTATTTTTATTATTTATTGGTAGAATAACAATATTTATAGCAGGTTTAGGGGCAAATTTTGAGTTTGATTTAAAAAAAATTATTGCTCTTTCAACTTTGAGTCAATTAGGTTTAATAATAAGAATTTTAGCTTTGGGTAATTATGATTTAGCACTTTTTCATTTATTAACTCATGCTTTATTTAAGGCTTTATTATTTATATGTGCTGGTAATATAATTCATAATTTGGGGAATTGTCAAGATATTCGTTTTATAGGGGGATTAATTAATTTAATACCATTAACTTGTTCATTTTTTATTATTTCTAATATGTCATTGTGTGGTTTACCTTTTTTGGCAGGGTTTTATTCTAAAGATTTAATTTTAGAAGTTGTTTCTATAAATTATTTAAATTTATTTATTTATATTATTTTTTTTTTATCAACAGGGTTAACAGTGGCTTATACATTTCGTCTAATTTATTATGTAATTATAGGTGATTTTAATAATAGTTCTTTAAATATAATTTCTGATAGAAGAATTATTATATTACAAGGAATAGGAGGTTTAATTATATTTGTAATTTTTGGGGGCAGGTTATTAATATGATTAATATTTCCTGTTCCTTATTTTATTTGTTTACCATTAGTTATAAAATTAATAGCATTAATTGTTACTTTAATTGGTGGTTTATTAGGATATGAAATATCTAAATTTACATTATGTTATTCATTAAAATCATTAAAAAATTTAAAAATAAGTTTATTTTTTTCTTCTATATGGAATATGCCTTATATTTCTACTTTTGGGATAAATTATTATCCCTTATTGATAGGTGATTTAATTTATAAGAATATTGATCAAGGATGATCGGAATTTTTAGGTGCTCAAAATATTTATAGAAATATAAAGAATTCATCTCTTTTTTTACAAGTATTATATAATAATAATTTAAAAATTTTTTTATTATTAACTGTTTTATGAATTATTTTTATAGTAATCTTATTTTAACTTAAATAGCTTAAATTATAGAGCATAATATTGAAGATATTAGGGTAATAGAAATTATTTTTAAGTAAAGTAAAAATTCTATTTAAAATAGATTTTTTATTGATTAATATAATATTTATAAAATAAAAATTTATTTTTACATTGAAAATATAATGTTTTAATTAAACTATATAAATTAAAAGATATTAACAGATTTACACTGCTAAAGAATTAAGTTAGAAGCTTATTCTTGATTAACCTATCTTTTTAATTGAGTATTAATACTAATTTTATCATTAACAGTGATATGCCTCTATTTTGGCTTCAATTAATTAATTTCTTCTTATATTTTCGCTTTAAGAAATTTTTAATTTAGAAATATCCTTAGAATTAAATTAAATAAGGATGATTTATCATCAAAATTTTAGGTCGAAACTAAATACAATATTTTGTTTCTTATTTAAAAGCATACTTTAAAATTAAGGTAAATTGATTAAATCAATATTTTTTAATTGCAAATTAAATGTTATTTTTTAAAACTATTACCCTTTAAATTTTTAATTTAATTATTAATTTGTTCAGTTTAATGCCCCTTCATTTCATTCATGATATAAACCTATTAGTAAAACAAGAATAAAAAATCTGAAAATTAAGAAATAATTTAAAATATTAGAGATTTTAATAATTAAAATTATTGGGATTAATAATGTAATTTCTACATCAAAAATTAAAAAAATTACAGCAATTAGAAAAAATTGTAAAGAAAAAGGTATTCGAGAGGAACATTTTGGGTCAAAACCACATTCAAATGGGGATCTTTTTTCTCGATCAATAAAACTTTTTTTAGATAAAATTAAAGATAATATTATTATAATTCTAGCGATAATAAAAATAATTGATCTTATAAATATAATAATTGTAATTATTTATACTAAATTTAATTAGATCATTTAATTGGAAATTAAATATAATATTTATACTATATAAATGATATTTATCTACCTCATCAATAAATTGAAATATAAAGGAATAGTCAAACTACATCAACAAAGTGTCAGTATCAAGCTGCTGCTTCAAATCCAAAATGATGAATACAAGAAAAGTGGTTATTAATATGACGTAATAAACAGACAGTTAAAAATGTTGTCCCAATAATAACATGTAATCCATGAAATCCAGTTGCTATAAAAAATGATGATCCATAAACTCTATCTGCAATTGTAAATGGTGATTCAATATATTCATATCCTTGAAGAATAGTAAAGTATAATCCTAATATTACAGTTAAAAATAAACTTTGTAAAGCTTGATTATAATCATTTTCAATTAGTCTATGATGAGCTCAAGTTACTGTAAGACCTGATGTTAAAAGAATTAAGGTATTTAAAAGTGGGATTTGTAAAGGATTAAATGGTACAATTCTTTTGGGGGGTCATGTTATTCCTAATTCAATAGTTGGGGCTAATCTTCTATGAAAAAATCCCCAAAAAAATGAAATAAAGAAAAAAATTTCTGAAGTAATAAATAAGATTATTCCCCATCGGAGACCTATAGTTACAGGGAATGTATGTAAACCTTGAAAAGTTCCTTCACGAGTGACATCTCGCCATCATTGTAGTATAATTAATATTGTAATTGTTATTCCTAAAAGAAATAATCTATAATTATTAAAATGAAATCATTTAATAATACCAATTATTGAAATTATAGCACCTAAAGCTCCTATCAAAGGTCATGGTCTTACATCTACTAAGTGATAAGGATGATTTTTTGTTGACATTAATTTATATTTAATTTACTTCTCTTGAATATAAAGTTCTTAGAATAGCAAATACATATGATTGAATAATTGCAACAGCCGATTCTAATAATAGTAATAATAATTGAGTAATAATTAAAACATTAATTAGAACTAAATTTAATATAGGTCCAGTATTTCCTAATAGTGTTATTAAAAGGTGTCCTGCAATTATATTTGCGGCTAATCGTACTGCTAATGTTCCTGGTCGAATAATGTTACTTATAGTTTCAATACATACTATAAAAGGTATTAATACTGGGGGAGTTCCTTGTGGTACTAAATGTGTAAATATATGTATAGTATTATTAATTCATCCGTAAATTATAAATCTTAATCAAAGAGGAAGAGATAATCTTAAAGTTAAAATTAAATGTCTTGTTCTTGTAAAAATATATGGAAATAATCCTAAAAAATTATTAAATACAATTAAGCTAAATAAGGAAATAAAAATTAAAGTTCTTCCTTTAATATTATTTCCTAATAAAACTTTAAATTCTTTATGGAGAGTTATAATAATTTTATTTCAAATGAAATTATAACGTGATGGGATTAATCAATATATAGTAGGTAAAAATATTAAACCTAAAAAAGTTCTTAATCAATTTAATGAAGTATTTAAATAGGTTCTTGGGTCAAAAGAAGAAAATAAATTAGTTATCATTTTCAATTAATTTTAGATCTTATTTTTTTAATAAATTTAATTTTAATTGGATAATTAAAAGAATAAAAATTTAATGAATTAAAAATTATAAAAGTTAAACAAAATATAATAAATAAACTTAATCAGCTAAGTGGTGCTATTTGAGGAATTAAAAATTATCTAATGGATAATTTTAGCTTGACAAGCTAATGTTATGGGGGAGTTTAACTAAATTTTTATTTTAGAAATATCATTAGAAGTAAGTGCTAAATTACTATTTAGTGGTTTAAGAGACCAGTACTTGCTTTTCAGTCATCTAATGAATTTATATTATTAATTCATTTAATGAAGAAATTAGGGTTAATTCTTTCAATTACAATAGGTATGAAACTATGATTTGCCCCACAAATTTCTGAACATTGTCCGAAAAATAGTCCACTTCGGTTTATTATAAATCTAATTTGGTTAAGTCGTCCGGGTGTTGCATCTATTTTTACTCTGAGGGATGGAATTGTTCAAGAATGAATTACATCTATAGCAGTAATTAATATACGGATTTGGGAATTATAAGGTAAAATAATTCGATTGTCAACATCTAGCAGTCGGAATCTATTTATTTTTATTTCATTAATTGGGATTATGTAAGAATCAAATTCAATTTTTTTAAGATCTGAATATTCATATGATCAGTATCATTGATGTCCAATTGTTTTAATGGTAACTAATGGGTTATTAATTTCATCTAATAAATATAATAGCTGTAATGAAGGTAAAGCAATAAAAATTAATGTTACTGCTGGTACAATAGTTCAAATAATTTCAATTATTTGACCTTCTAATAAGAATCGATAATTATATTTATTAAAGAATAGTGTTGATATTAAGTACCCTACTGTTACTGTAATTATTAATAGAATTAACAATGTATGATTGTGAAAAAAATTTAATTGTTCTATTAATGGAGAGGCCCCATCTTGTAGAGTGGTATCTAATCATGTTGCTACTTCTAAAAAAAATTAATTAATTTTATATATGAAGCTTAAATTCATTGCACTAATCTGCCATATTAGATTAATTTAAATTTAATTTAAATTTTTAAATTATTAATTTAATTTGTTAATATAGGTAATTCTTGATATGAATGTTCTGCAGGGGGTATTGATTGTAATCATTCAATTGATCTAGGTATATTTAATGATATAATTGATTTTCGTATAGAGATAAATCTATCTCAAATAATAAATAAGAATAAGAAAATTCTTACTAATGAAATTAATGATCCAATTGATGAAATTATATTTCATGTAACATAGGCATCAGGGTAATCTGAATATCGTCGAGGTATACCTCTTAGCCCCAAAAAATGTTGTGGGAAGAAGGTTATATTTACCCCAATGAATATAATTAAAAATTGAATTTTTAGTAACTTATTATTTATGGTTAATCCAGTAAATAGTGGGAATCAATGAACAAACCCTGCTATAATAGCAAATACTGCCCCTATAGATAAAACATAATGAAAATGTGCTACTACGTAATATGTATCATGTAATACGATATCAAGTGAAGAGTTTGCTAAAATTACTCCAGTAAGGCCTCCAACTGTGAATAAGAATACAAAACCTAGAGCTCAAATTAAAGATGGTGAATAGTTGAATTGTGTTCCATGAAGGGTAGCTAATCATCTAAAAATTTTAATTCCTGTTGGGACTGCAATAATTATAGTAGCTGATGTGAAATAGGCTCGAGTATCAACGTCTATTCCTACTGTAAATATATGATGAGCTCATACAATAAATCCTAATAATCCAATTGCTATTATTGCATAAATTATTCCTAAAGTACCAAATGTTTCTTTTTTTCTTCTTTCTTGTCTAATAATATGAGAAATTATACCAAATCCTGGTAAAATTAAAATATATACCTCTGGATGGCCAAAAAATCAAAATAAGTGTTGGTATAAAATTGGATCTCCTCCTCCTGTTGGGTCAAAAAATGATGTGTTAATATTTCGATCTGTTAATAATATAGTAATTGCACCAGCTAATACTGGTAGAGATAAAAGCAATAAAACTGCAGTTAGTACTACAGCTCAGACAAATAGGGGTATTCGGTCAAATGTTATTCCTGGTGATCGTATATTAATTACAGTTGTAATAAAATTTACTGCACCTAAAATAGAGGAAATACCGGCTAAGTGGAGACTAAAAATTGCTAGATCAACAGATGCTCCTCTATGAGCAATATTGGCTGATAAAGGCGGATATACTGTTCATCCTGTTCCAGCTCCTCTTTCGACTATTCTTCTTATTAATAAAAGGGTTAAAGAAGGAGGTAATAATCAGAATCTTATATTATTTATTCGGGGAAAAGCTATATCAGGTGCTCCTAATATTAATGGTACAAGTCAATTTCCGAATCCCCCAATTATAATTGGTATTACTATAAAGAAAATTATGATAAAAGCATGTGCAGTAACAATTACATTATAAATTTGATCATCACCAATTAATGTTCCGGGGTTTCCCAATTCTGCTCGAATTAATAGTCTTAGAGAAGTCCCAATTATACCAGCTCATCTACCAAATAAAAAATATAATGTACCAATATCCTTGTGGTTTGTTGAAAATAATCATTTGTTCACCATATATATATATATATATATATATATATATATATATATATATATTTAAAATTAAAATAAAGTGGCTGAAGTTTAGGCGATAAATTGTAAATTTATTTATGAAATTAATTTTCCTTTATTATAGTATTATAATATTTATATAAGGTCTTATATTCAAAATAATGATATTAAATTGCAAGTTTAAAGTTGAAATATAATTCTAAGGCTTAAAGAAAATTTCTTTATTTGAAACTTTGAAGGTTTCTAGTTTAGTTAACTTAAATCCTTAGTAACAATTAAATATAATAGTAATAAATAAAAGTCCAATTATTGAGATAAAATTAATAATATAAATTCTATTTAAATTAATTTTGGGGGTATTATAATAAGGTATTTCATTTATTATTAAAATTAATCTACTTAAAGTAATTCGTATATAAATATATAAGGTAATTAGAGTTATAATAATAACAATAAGTGTAATTGCATAGAAGTTATTTTGAATTAAATTTTGAATTGTTAATCATTTTGGAAAAAATCCAAGGAAAGGAGGTAATCCAGCCAAAGATAAAAAATTTATAATAAAGAAAAATTTTATTATTGGTTTGTTATTAAGTGATAAAAATAGTTGTTTAATATAAAAAATATTTATTTTTTTAAAGATAATAATAATATTAAAATTAATAATTATGTAAATTAAAAAATAATAAATTCAAATAGTTTCTATGAATAATATTGAACATAATATTCATCTAATATGATTAATAGATGAATATGCTAAAATTTTACGTAATCTTGTTTGATTTATTCCTATAATTCCTCTAATAATAGATCTAATAATAATAATTATTGAAGTATAGATTAAATTAAAATTTGAATATATAAGTAAAATTATAGGGGCAATTTTTTGTCAAGTTAATATTAAGAAAGAATTTGTTCAATTAAGTCCTTCTATTACTTCTGGGAATCAAAAATGGAAAGGTGCTGCTCCTATTTTTATAAATAAAGATGTATTTATAATTATTATTAAATATAAATTTAAATTAATATTATATATAAAGTTTAGAGATAAACTAATAATTGAAAATAATAGTAATGTTGAAGCTAAGGCTTGTGTAATAAAATATTTAAGGGCTGCTTCAGAAGCCATTGAATTTTCAGTTCTTGATATTAATGGGATAATAGATAATAAATTAATTTCTAATCCTATTCATATTCCTATTCATGTATAAGATGAAATAGAAATTAGAGTTCCTATTATAAGAGAAAATAAAAATATTGACTTATAAAAAAAAATAATTAAAAAGAAAAGGATTATAACCTTTATAAATGGGGTATGAACCCAGTAGCTTGATTAGCTTATCTTTTTATAATTTAGTATAGGATGTACATAAATTTTTGATATTTAAAGAAATAGTTTAATTCTATTAATTATAAATTATATATTAATGAAGGTAAATAAATATTACATATTTTATTCTATCAAAATAATTCTTTTAGATCAGACACTTCATT